CAGATTAGTTGCAAAAACCATGACTATACTTAACAATAAAATACTCGGAAAGGCCCACATACGACGAAGATTTTTTGTTGCTGTCGGAAAAAGGAGAAGTCCCACTCCTATTAACATAGGAACTGGAAGTGGAAAGAAAGGTATGATCCACGCATATTGATATGTCTGTTCCATAAAAAAGTTTTTTAATTCTTAATTAATATTAATTGTTAATTGTTTCCGATTCATCGGACCTTACCTTTTTTGAAAGGAGTCAATAAAAAAATGAAGATATGCACTAACTTAAACTAACTTAAATAGAATTTATCTTTCTTTTTACTTATTCTTTCTGAGTTTTTGCTAAATACTTCAAATATTCAAACTAAGAAGTTACAATTGGTCAAATCATATCAAAGAAAAAGATTAATTACTAGTCTCCTTTGAATTTGAAAACTCGAGTCAAATTAGGCATATTTTTTTTCACTCATCTTATGTATTCTTTTAGATTTTTAGAAAAAAAAAATATTATCTAGAAAAGAAGTACATAATGAATTAGAAAAGCGCAGACTTTTTTTGAACAATAGATGTCTTTCACATCCAGCTATATCAATGAGTAATCTCTTAATTTTAATTTAAATGGCAGTTCCAAAAAAACGTACTTCTGCATCAAAAAAGCGTATTCGTAAAAATTGTTGGAAAAGGAAGGCGTATTGGGCAGCGTTAAAAGCATTTTCCTTAGGGAAATCTCTTTCTACCGGGAATTCGAAAAGCTTTTTTGTGCGACAAACAAATAAGTAATAAAATATAACACGTTGGAAAAATCTGAATCGACTTGTCTCAAAAATTGACTCATTTCATTTCGAAAATCAAATTCCCAAATTCCATTCCCTGTTGAGCTAATCAATAGGAAATGGAATTCATTCCGCTCTTAGCATAGGTAGAAGAAGAATTCTTTTGTTTACCTTACTAAATTCGAAAAAAAAAAGAAAGTATTCTTTTTGTTAACAAAAAACATACTCCATTTTATTTTTAGTATATTTTCTCATTTCCAAGCGTAGGAGTCTTATTTCCCCCATCAACCTATTAGGTATAATAATACAAGGTTTTCTTTTTTCTATAGATCCACCCTTTCGGTATAGAAGGGGGGATATAAAACCTTTCGTTACTAAAATCATTGGAACTAATTGATTCAAATTCTAAACCTTTTTGTGCAACTTTCTTACTTTTGAATTTTCTCTGAAGTCTTCTATAAACCCCCATATATCTCGACATCAATCCAGGCAAAACCCTTGGTAAAGATAAATATGTGTTAATTTTGAATGATCCAAAATAGGTTCTTTTTTTATGTTCATTGATAAAATGGATTTTTTTGTTTCACTTTTTAAACTCAAATAAATCAAAAACAGTTCAGTAAAGGAAAATTGTTTTTTGGGGGTTCTATCCCTTAAGTCATAGTAGGATGATCGAATTTGACAAGAGTTCAAGTCGAAGAGAGTATAAAATACACAATAGAATTAAGACCCTAAGCTAAAATAATGAACCTTCAAGTACCCATTTGAACGGATTTTTATTAATCAATTTGAATCTTTCCTAAAAAATATTGCACCCAATTGAATTCTTAAATCTAGACGATTGCTTATTTCTAGGCTATTATGAGTTCAAGATAAGCCGCTATGGTGGAATTGGTAGACACGCTGCTCTTAGGAAGCAGTGCTAGAGCATCTCGGTTCGAGTCCGAGTGGCGGCATGTCATCTACTAAAAGAAGTAAATGGATCTTATAATGAATTCAATTGCCGATTTCTATTTGATAATTAAGGGACTCTTTTTTTTATGATATTTTCAACCTTAGAGCATATATTAACTCATATTTCTTTTTCGATGGTTTCAATTATAATTACAATTCATTTGATAACCTTTTTCGTCGATGAAATCGTAAAACTATATGATTCATCCGAAAAGGGCATGATAATGACTTTTTTCTGTATAACAGGATTATTAATTACTCGTTGGCTTTATTCGAGACATTTTCCACTAAGTAATTTATATGAATCGTTAATCTTTCTTTCATGGAGTTTTTCCCTTATTCATATAGTTCCGTATTTAAAAAAAAATCCAAATCTTCTAAGCACAATAATTGGACCAAGTGCTATTTTTACCCAGGGCTTTGCTACTTCAGGTCTTTTAACTGAAATACACGAATCCACAATATTAGTACCCGCTCTTCAATCCGAGTGGCTAATAATGCACGTAAGTATGATGATAGTAGGCTATGCAGCCCTTTTATGCGGATCATTATTATCAGTATCACTTCTAGTCATTACATTTAGAAAAAAGAAAAAGGTTTTTGTTACGAGTAATCATTTAGTAAATTTAAATGACTCATATTTCTTTGGTGAAATCGAATACATGAATGAACGAAGTAATGTTTTCCAAAATATTTCTTTTTTTTCTCCAAAAAATTATTACAGGGCGCAATTGATTGAACAATTGGATTATTGGAGTTATCGGGTTATTAGTCTA